AAGATTTCCAGATGAATGGGGTAGGGTATTAGTACATCTGATACATAATTTAAATGTGGGAATTTGTCCTCTAAAAAAGGAAATATTGAATGAATTGATCGTAAATTATAAGATTTTACGATTTCTGTCGCCTCTAAGGAAGATACTAATCGTAGGGAAAACGGAATTTCCACAATGACTGCAAATCCCTCCGACATCATTTGAGAATACAAATTTTTGTTGTACCCAAAAAATTGATTTTGGTTAGAATCATTAGCGGAAATTATCAAATGATTCTGTTGATACATTTGACTAATTAAACGTTTTATAATTAGTAAACTATATTTAGTGTCATAACCTACATTATCCAACAAAATCGATCTATTTAAACCATGATCATGAGCAAGTGCATAAATATACTCCCGAAAGATAAGTGGGTATAGGAAGTCATGTTGCTGATATCTATCTAGTTCTAAATATCCTTGAAATTCTTCCATTTTTTATTTGAACAAGAAAAGAAATAGGTGATTTATTGGGTTATCAAATGATACATAGTACGATACAGTCAAAACAAGGTATTTTTTATAGTAAGAAAATACCTCGGAACAAGTAAGACTCATCAACAGACTCTCTAGCCTCTCTTTTTCCATCTAATTGATTTATGTTCATTCTAGGGTAACAAGATGGTTAGAAGTCCTTTATTTTTTCAATCCAATCGCTCTTTTGATTTTGAAAAATCTTTATCAATATACTGCCTTCTTCTACACATTTATCTCTACCCCATAATGGGTAATAGCTAATAATTAGGACTCATAAGAAATTTATAATCCACTCATGGGAAAAGTTTTTCCCGTATTAAGCACTAATATATTTTTAACGTCTAATTAGATCGGGTAATCATTCAAAAATTAAGAACAGAAGCTCATTACTTTTTGTTTCCCTATAATTGGAACCGTAGTAGGGCTCTACCCATTTATTCACTCGACCAAATTCATTTTTTTTATTACACGACAAGAATTCAAACAATTTAAATAAGGTTTTGGACCTATTCGGTAAGAATGAAATATTCTTAGAATTATCCATTGATACGACATGCTGCTTTTTCCATTCATTCCTTTCAGGATCAGTCGTGGTCTTACAAACTCTACCGATGGTATGGACGAATCTTTTGCTTCATACAAATGTGTAAAAGATGCTAGCCGCACTTAAAAGCCGAGTACTCTACCGTTGAGTTAGCAACCCCAAAAAAATAATTAGAATGTGTAGATACAATCGGAATCTCAATAAAAAAAAGATTGAATTGCACAACGCAATCCAAACCAATCAAAACATTAAAATAGCAAAAATTTTTAAAATTCTAATTGATTAGATTCTGAACATAATAAAAATGAACAGATCCGATGAAAAAATTCTCAGATAAAAATAGGGATAAAGTAAAATATTTATAAATAGCTCCTTGTCTCTTATGTCATCCATTAATTCTATAGTATATATAGATTTTTATTGAGTTTAATCTTAATCAAAAAAAGACTTCTTGTATCACAGAAAATACAAGAACCCATTATTTGAATGAAATAAAAGCTATGGGACGGAGATATAAATGGATCCTTTTATCCACGATCGGATTATATTTATTTGATACACTGTTGTCAATATGAATGTTGAGAAAAGAATACAAAAGAAAAAACAATTTATAAATATAACTAACAATTCCAATTTCAATCAATTAGACAATTAGAATTATAAGAAAAAATAAGAAAAAAAAAAAAAAACTAAGGACTTGTGTTGGATTGGCACTATATAGAATATTTCTATACAACACAACATTGATACAATATTGGTGGAAAAATAAATTAAGTAAAAAATGAGGTTTATTCACTAATCACTAAAATAAGCAAGTGAAATCCTTTGTGTTTTTTTATTTGTTCCTTAACTCATTGACAGTAATCTCAAAATTTTATATTTATAGACCCGATTACTTCATTTATTTATTCACTTAATCTTTTTCTATCTATTTTATATATATCAATAAAATTTATATCAATAAAATATAAATAGATTTTTGTCGTTATAAAAGACACTCTTTTATAGTAACAATAATAAATTTAGTATGATAAAATTGAGTATGATATAAATAGAACAAAAGAGGAAATAGCAAAGAAACAAAAAGGTTATACAAGGCTATATACAAATCATCCACATTTTTTTTATTTCATTAATTGAATTATATTTGTTGATTAGGGCGAAGTTCCGTAAAAACCCCCGCCCTTTTTGAAATATCATGAACAGTTCCTGTAGGTTGAGCACCTTTTTCAAGGAAATATAGAATAGCCGGAACATTTAAATAAATTTGATTCTTTATCGGGTCATAAAAACCCACTTTACGAAGATCTCTTCCCTCTCGTCGGGATCGAACATCAATTGCAACGATTCGATAAATGGCTCATTGGGATAGATGAACAATACTCCCCCCCCCCCTGGAAACGTATAAGAAGTTTTCTCCTCGTACGGCTCGAGAAAATTCTAAATTATGTCTATGTATAGAATCATAATATCAAATAGATCCATAAAATCATCAAATTCATTATATTATTGATTTTAGTTTAAATACTTTTTCTTAGTCTTCCCCCCCCCCCCMAAAAAAAAAAWTATTTGTATCCTCATAACTCAAGTTGAATAACTCTCAAATAACTCAAAAGAAACCTTTTAGGTATTAAATTTATTGAGTGGTCTCTAACCCTTTTTGTCTGTCTCTTTTAGAATCTATTTTGATTCTTACTTTAGAATCTATTTTGATTCTTAAATATGATCTGGTTGTTGAGACAATTGAAAACGGTATTTCCTTGTTCCAGGATCTTTATCTTTGCCTTGAATCATTGGGTTTAGACATTACTTCGGTGATCTTTAAATCGTTTCAAAACGGCAGCAACATACCATTTTTTGTGATTTCTTTCTATCAAAGAATCGTATGAATGGTTGATTCCTACGTAATACACTTTACTTTTGATTTGATCAAAAGAGTTTTACCAATTCCAACAAAATTAACTTTTAAATTTTATCGAATTGGATCCTTTAGATTTATATATCTAAAATAGACTTACGAAGTTGTTCCAATTTATTGATCGATACTAACCTTAGATTCTTGCCCTTGAGAAATTAATCAATACGTTCTACTCGAGCTCCATCGTGTACTATTTACATGGCAACACTCTCAAAAATGAGGGTTCCAGTGGAACAGAACAAATGATGTCGAGCCAAGAGCACTTTCGTTCCTATATAATATAAAAAAGTGGTGGATGTAAGAATCCACAGCTGATCATGTCCTTCAAGTCGCACGTTGCTTTCTGCCACATCGTTTTAAACGAAGTTTTACCATAACATTCCTTCAGTTTGGAACCAGTATGTAATTGATTCAATTATGGAATCGTGAATAATCATCGGTTCGGTCGGTACATAATAATCTATACTTTTTTCTTCTATATGAAGAATGGATAATGTATGACGAAGTCTCAACAAGAATTCAATCAATTTAACCCCATTGTTTATAATTATTTTTTTAATTATAACTAAAATAACATGAATAAATAAACACGAATAAACAAGTTATTTTGAATCTCTATCTTCAAGTAACGTGATAGGATAAATTCAACAATTTCAAACTTCTTAGAATACCAAGAACTCATAAGAAATCATTAAAAAGATTTAATTGATTGAATAGTTTCCTACCCTATATCATTATTTGCATAAGGTTTTACAGTAAGTACCATTCGCTTTTTATCATCATTAAGAGAAAGATAAATCCATATTGGATTAAACCATCAATGATTAATAAAAAAAAAGACTGATGTAAGGAAAGATTTAGGTTGTTATTTTTTCATATTTCATATTGTAAAATCTGTAATATTTAACAAATCCAAATTTCGTTTCATATGCGTGTTATTTGAACTCAATTAAATTTGTGAAAAAGATATGATTAATAAAAAAAAAAAAAAAAGAAATAAGAATCACATTCTATAACAATATTATACTCCTAAACGGAAGACTGGTCGAAAAGACAATCTTTATTTTGATATATTTTATTATGATATAGATTATGATATAGATATATATTTTATTTTTTATTATAGATTAATAAAATTATAGATTAATAAAATGATCGTGGGTCAGGTATGTTCTGGGACGGAAGGATTCGAACCTCCGAATAGCGGGACCAAAACCCGTTGCCTTACCACTTGGCCACGCCCCATTTCTAGTCGACACTAATAAACACTAATATTGGTACTGGTTGTTCGTCAACTCAAGTCTAAATATCTATTATCTATAAAATAGATTACTAGAATTTTTATACATGTAGACGTAGAATTAAACAGAATTTATTGATCATTACATATAATTCAATTAAGATATTGTATGAAAGTATGGTTTATTCTATTCTCTTTTGATTTGAGAATTGAAGGATTTTTGATTGGGTGAGTTCAAATCAAAGAAAGTTTTTTGGTCTATCTTATTTTCTTTTTATTCATTTTTCTTTTCTATGAATAATAACATATTTATAATAATAAAATAATAAAAAACTCAATTTATTAATAACTAATAACTCAATCAAAATAAATAAAATACAATTATCCTCAAGAACAAAATGTTTGTTATGCTTAATATATTTAGTTTGATCTGTATCTGTCTTAATTCTGCTCTTTATTCAAGTAGTTTTTTCGTCGCCAAATTGCCCGAGGCCTACGCTTTTTTAAATCCAATCGTAGATGTTATGCCAGTAATACCCCTGTTTTTTTTTCTCTTAGCCTTTGTTTGGCAAGCTGCTGTAAGTTTTCGATGATATCTTTAATTTAATAATGTCTAGACAAATTCATGATTTATTGAAAAAAAAAAAAATTCAAAGAAAAGAATTGATAAGATCAGATAAGTCTTACACCCTCAATTCAAATATTGAAATTCTTGTACAACCGCGAAAAATCTGGATCACCCCACTTTATTTCTTGGTGTCAAAATAAAAAATCAAAATAGTAGGGTATGCGGTATAAAAACGGAGAATCTATTCTCTTTTTTACTAAAAAAAATCTTGGAGATTATGTAATGCTTACTCTCAAACTATTTGTTTACACGGTAGTGATATTCTTTGTTTCTCTCTTTATTTTCGGATTCCTGTCTAATGATCCAGGACGTAATCCTGGACGTGAAGAATAAAAGATAAGGTTTTCCTTGCTTGATTTTTAAATGTTCTTAGTAGGATTTTATCTATTACACATTTTTAACTATTAAAAATAAAAAGAGCTCGCGAAAAATTCGAAAGAAAATACCAAGTCATCAACAAAAACGGAAAGAGAGGGATTCGAACCCTCGGTACGAAAAACTCGTACAACGGATTAGCAATCCGACGCTTTAGTCCACTCAGCCATCTCTCCTCCCAATTGAAAAAGGATAATACTATGTTACATTATAAAAAATAAGGATTGAAAGAGCCCTTCATAATATTTTTTTTCATCCGAGAGTGCTTTTTAGTTCCACGGCCCGGCTAAGTACTGACCAGGCCGGGCCCGCCATTTATTGTTCCAACGAATCATAAATAATTTTTTTTTTATTTGAAAACTAAAATACTTGCTTGTTATTACGATTGGAAAAATAAAAACTCTTTTTATTTCTATGATATAGAATCAAATGATATCGAATCAAAGTGTCGTTTCTTATCTTAATTTTTTATATTTCTTATCTTAATTTTTTATATTTATTCTTTATTTTCTTTATTCCTTTTATTTTAGTAAAGTAAATAAATAACAAAAAGGGAACTGTGGATTCTTGCACAATAAATTTTCATGTATGTTATGGCTTAAGTAGTTTTGTCGAGACGTCTAGGTCAAAAACCTCCGGCAAAAAAACACTTGTTATTTAGTTTTAGTTATTGAAATTTAATGAATTCTCTTTTCCGAATCTCATTGGGTTCTCTGATACAACACGTAAACGCTCTAATTTTCATGATTATTTTATGATCCTATCCTTTCTTTTTACTCTTTTCACTTTTTATTACGACCCATTTTCTTGTTCGACAAAAGGTTCATTTATATACAATAATCGGATTGTAGCGGGTATAGTTTAGTGGTAAAAGTGTGATTCGTTCTATAATCCTTTATATAGTTAAGGGGTCTTTCGGTTTGATTAATATTTCATTCCGACCAAAAACTTTATTTCTTAAAAGGATTTAATCCTTTACCTCTCAATGAAAAATTCGAGGAAGAATATACATTCTCGTGATTTGTATCCAAGAATCAATTAAAAATTGAAAAATTGGATTATGAGATTACGAAACATAATTTTTTGTTTTTAATTAGATCAATACTTCTAATTCAATAAGTATGAGTAAAGGATCCATGGATAAAGATAGAAAGTGGCTTTCTAATCGTAACTAAATCTTTAATTTGGAATTTGTATTACGGAAATTGAAGCAAAATGGCTATTAAACAATGACTTTGGTTTACTAGAGACATCGACAAATTGTTTTAGCTCGGTAGAAACAAAATGCTTTTCCTAAGGATTCTCTCACATAGAAATAGAGAACGAAGTAACTAGAAAGGTTGTTATAATATAATCCCCCTCTTTTCTATAGGGATCGTCTAGAAAGCGGGTTGTTCTGAATACATTCAGACAGAAAAGCTGACATAGATGTTATGGGTGGAATTTTTTTTTCGTTCATGTCTTAATATAGGAATTTATACATCTTCCATAAAGGAGCCGAATGAAACCAAAGTTTCACGTTCAGTTTTGAATTAGAGACGTTAAAAATGATGAATCAACGTCGACTATAACCCCTAGCCTTCCAAGCTAACGATGCGGGTTCGATTCCCGCTACCCGCTTTTACTTTATTTTTTTATTAAATTAATAAGAAATAAGAAAAAAATAGAATTAAATATTTTGAGATTTTTTATTATTTTAGAAAAAATTTTATGAATATAATTAATGTAATGCATCATTGACTTGAATACGGAATTCCCGGAATTGGTTCAACTATTTTTCCGAACAAGAAATAGGAAAATTGGAATGAAAAGCGTCCATTGTCTAATGGATAGGACAGAGGTCTTCTAAACCTTTGGTATAGGTTCAAATCCTATTGGACGCAATTTATTTCCATATGTATACATATTTTTTTTTTTATTTCTATGTCAAGAAAGCTTTTTTGAATGACTTGAATAAGAGACGCTCTTATTACATATTACGTAAATTACATTATTACATATTACGTAAATTACATATTAATTATTTATTATTTATATAATAAATAATTAATAATTAATATGTAAATTTTAAAAAATATTAATAATAAATATATATAAAATTATATAAATTATATAAAATATAAAATAATAAATATCTATATATAATAAATATATTTTATATTCTAATATATTCTAAATTCTAATATATTCTAAAGATTTTAGTTTATATAAAGATATTCTAAATTAATAAGTTATTATATTATTAATTAATAAGTTATTTAATAAATTCAAAAATTT